TCCTGTAGCATTATAAACTGTATTGTTACTCTTGCTTCCGTCGGGATAAATCTGACCCCTTCCCCTATTTCCTCCTACATATATAGGATATTTTAAGAAGTGAACATCTTTCTTAGTAGTGGGGTCGGGGGAAAGAATAGGAAAGGTGATTTCACTATATTTCTGGCCGGGAACAGGCCCTATTACAAGAATATTTTTTTTATTAGGGCGGTAGCTCTGAAAAGACAAATTTCCTATCTTTTCTTTCATCTCGGGAGAAATACGATCGGAAGGAGCTAATTCAAACCCCTCCGGTAAAATAAGAACAGCCCCCACATTCAAACCCCCTTTCTTACCATTAGCAAGGACTTGTTTCACTTGCTTATCATAAGGAATTCGAACAACTGCTTCAAATATAGTATCGGGAAGTACTGCTTGTGGAACCTCAATATCCACGGGCTTATTAGCTAAATGACAATTGGCACATACAATACGCCCGGTCGCTTCTCGTGGATTTTCATAACCCTGCTGCGCAAAAATGGGATATGCACTTGAAACAGATGTCCAAGTTATGATATATATCATTAGCGATACGGAAATAGATCGAATAATATGTTCCTTTATCCAAGAAAAAGTATTTCTAGTTTGCATAGTCTAATCATTGGTCTGAAAATTTCTACAATAAATTGGGTAGGTCGCTAGTATAGTTTCCTATCCACGATTCTGCTATTTTTATTGGAATCATTTTACTGGAATACTATAGTATAAAGTATGAAAACCCCCCGGATAGAGTTAATACTTATGTAGAACTACAAAGTAAGAAACGTTCTAATTGGATTAATATTGGTGGATCATTTATCAATCATTCATTGAATGATAAATAACTACAAGTGACGGAGATACACGATTTAAATAACGAAAAATCCAATATTTAAAAATAGTATCGAGAATAACCGGAAAAGTGGAAACAAGACCAGATATAATTTGATCATTATGACCAAATCCAAAATCTTTGTATACAGAACCAATCATTAGTTCCCAGCCGTGGGGTGAATGAAATCCGATACATAAATCGGTTAATAAAAGAATTGAAAAAGCTTTTACTGTATCACTTAAGTTATATAGGAATTCCCGAGCCCAAGAGTTAAGAATAACAAGTTCTTCATTACCTAAAATAGAATAACCACTTAAAATAACAAAACAGATTAAATTTGTCGAGAAGTGTAAAATTGTATGGATACGATCTTCGTTGTGTATCTTGATTAATTGGATCGTTTCTTTGTGGATTCCTATAAGAAGCTTTTGTAGATATGTCTCCGAGTATTCCTTGATCATTTCTTCCAAGAAGAGGATTTCTTCCAATTCTATGAACTTTTCTAGAATACTTTTTTCTTGAATATCATTCAAAAAAATTTCGGATTGGCCGATATTCGCCCAATTAATAATCCAAGATTCCATACTTTTAGTAAATGAGAGAGAAATCCACCAGGGCAGAAATACTATAGATGCAAGATACAAAAGAGGAGTGAATGCTTTCTTTTTTGCCATTTTTCGCCTGTTAATTCAAAATTAACCCACTCCATTTGTCAGACTTTATGTGATTGAATATGTCTTTCAAACATGAGTTCTAGACAGGGCATCAAACCTATGAATCTATTTTATTTGTGATTTTGTTTTGAATCTAGAAAGAATACAGAACTAGACTAAGACTCCACTTCAAATTCGACTGAAGAAATAATACAAAATAGTGTTGCCAAATACCTCAATTCATCAAATTCCAAACAAACGTCCCCTTTCGATGAATTGCCGAAAGAAGTACTTTAGGAATGAATATTATTGAGATTTTGAGACGAAAGAACCCCTTATTCTATCAAAATATCCAATATTTCAAAAAAAAAATTCCAACGATTCCCCATAGTCAAGAATAGAATAATTGAGAGAAAGATATTGTGATGGTCAAAAGAATAAGTGGCAAAACAAGACAGAAATGGGCCCGTTATCATTATTAAGAAAACCCATTATTATGGAATAGTAAAGAACAGATAAATAAGGTCGATTGACAAAGAAACTAATTTACAAGATATGGTTTATCTGCATCTAAAGTATCACTTAGTTATCGAAAAACAGGATTCTTGCGTTTTTTCCCTCTTGCTGAGAAAGCATTCGTTCTTCCGCCCAGTTCCTTTTCTCAAAATCAAAATACTTCAATTGGTACGCGCAAGAAATAGGCCAATTCCGCGGCTTTTTGTTCAATTTCTCGTGGAGTTAAATTTTCATCAGTACGGGTCAACGGAACAGCCCCCCGGCCTCTGATATCCATATAAAGGACACGGCGGGCATAAATACCCTCTTTAACTTCTATTCGAACGGATTGAATATCTTTTATAAGGAACCGGAGGAATATGCGACGATTTTTTCCAGGAAATCCCCAACGAAAAATACATACTATTCCTTCCTTTCTATCGAATCGATCATAACCACTACCTACATTCCAGGAAATTGTGCACCACAAATAGGAACTAATAAAGAGACCCGCGATTCCGTAGAAAGACATCACGATTCCCTGTGGAAAAAAAAGGATTTGCTGAGACGGAACAAAAGATATCAAATTTCTACCAAGAAAACTGGAAGTTCCAACCAACAAGAAGCCTAATGAACCTAACAAAACGATAAGGGCCCAACAAAAATTACTTAGTTTTCGAGACCCCGTTATAAGTTCTATCCATGTATGTTCTGATCGCCAACTCATACTTCATCCGATTGTATTTTATTGAAATTGAGAGAATACCCCAAATGATTTTGACTTTACTTTTTTTGTTTCCGAATGAACTTTCATCAACTAGCACTAGTTTGATGGGAACTAGCACTAGTTTGATGGGAACTTTTAGGAGTAATTCATCAAATTGTTTAGATCTAAAATAATAACATACCCCTCATATGATCCCAATATACATATTGATATACATATAGATCCACCAACTTTACATTTTAGGCATCCAGTGATCCTGATCTATTTGAAACTGGCTAGAATTCAGTTATCTATAGATCATTTTCTGCAGACATAAGAGCTTTTTCCTTTGTGTTCGGCGGAAATCACATGTTCTACTCTATTTTCTTTTCCGAAATCAATATCTATGTTATGCTACAAGTCTAAGTTAAAAAAAAAAAAAAAAAGAATGAGACTGGGTCCCCTCGGATCTAAACAATCTTGTTTTTTTGAACATAAAGAAATAAAGAACCCATTGCAATTGCCGGAAATACTAGGCCTACTAAAGGCACAAAAATAGAGGGAAAATTGAAAGTTGTCATAAAATGGGGTACCTCGATTTATTATTTGTACCTGTTCTTATTTTTTTTAATATCATATTTTATATTTATACTAATTATAATTAATAATTGTAATTATTATTAATTCGTAGCTATTATTAATTAATTCAATTTGAAAATTCTTATTAGAGATATTAAGTATCTAAGTGAGTATATAGAATAAGTCCAAGGAATGTAGAACTAAATAAATGGACTTATTCATCTATCTGCATCAAAGATACATATGACAATCCATTTTATTTTTCTTCGTTTCTTTGTGTTTTGTTCTTGTCTTCGAATTTCATTTTAATATTTAATAAAGAAAGAGTTTCTTACAAATTCTCGAAAGATTCGTTAGAATGCGACACAACCGGGATTTTTTAGTGAAAACGGGATTTTCGGTAGATGGAGAAAGATACAAAACTATATATCTATTTTTTCTATAATTTGAATTTGATTAGATACGTAAGATGGAATTCGTTTTATTTTTCGAATTTCACGAAAGGAAGAACTCACGTTTTTATCTGGTTGATAGAGACTTCTTAATTAGTAATCGGGAATCTAGGTAAAAAAAAAAAAGAGTTATACACAACTTTGGATTCTTTCTACAATTAGATCTTAGGTCGCCAAAGAAAACTCCCTTTTTAGTTACTTTGATTCCGATAAGCTAATATTCGGATAAGCTAACTACTTTTTTTGTTTGCTACAAATAAAATAATTCAACTTAGTGCGCTCTACTTGATTGAATTGGAATTCAAAGGAAAGAAGGCGTGGAGCTTAAATAACTCACTCAGAACAGTTTTTAAAAGATTACGCGGTACGATTAGGTCGAATAAGCCCTTCTGGAATAAATATTCAGCCGCTTGTGAACCTTCGGGTACTGTTTTATTCAATGTTTGTTCAATTACTCTTTTACCCGCAAATGCAATGTAGGAATTTGGTTCGGCAATAATAATATCTCCCAACATACCAAAACTAGCTGTTACCCCACCAGTAGTAGGAGATGTAAGGATTGATACATACAATAACTTTTTATTTGATTGATAATCATATAAAGCAGACGATATTTTAGCCATTTGCATCAGGCTCAAACTCCCTTCTTGCATGCGCGCTCCCCCCGAAGCGCACACTATAATAAGAGGTAGAAATTGATTGGTAGCGTACTCAATCAAACGGGTGATTTTCTCCCCGACTACGGATCCCATACTACCCCCCATAAACTGAAAATCCATAACCCCAATTGCTACGGGAATACCATTTAGTTGACCTACGCCTGTTTGAACAGCCTCAGTTAATCCTGTATTTCTTTGATAAGAATCAATACGATCTTTATAAGGCTCCTCCTCCGAATGAAATCCAATGGGATCCAGAGAGACCATGTCTTCATCCATAGGGTCCCAAGTACCGGGGTCGATCGAAACTTCAATTCTTTCTGAACTACCCATTTTCAAATGGTATCCACACTGTTCACAAATATTCATTTTTGATTTCAAAAATTTCTTATAATTTAATCCATAACAATTTTCGCATTGAACCCACAAATGCCTATATTTTTGAGTTGCATCAAGATCACTAGGCCTTTCTCTTAGAGTTAAATCACTACTCTTCGCGCGGGTTCGTATACTGGACCCCCCACCTTCACTACTAGTTTTACGTTTATCAAAAACGCACCTAGAAATGTAACCGTCACTACTATCACTTACAATGGACGTATC